TTCCAGGCGATCGGAAAATAAAGAAATAGTTAATATATTCAAGATAATTATGTATTTACAAAATACCGTCTCAATTCATCCTATTTCATCAGATCCGGGGTGTGATATGGTTCCGAAGGATGAACTGGACAGTTCCAATAAGATTTCATTCTTGAACAAAAATCCATTTTTTTATTTATTTCATCTATTCCATGACCGGAACAGGGGGGGATACACGTTACACCACGATTTTGAATCAGAAGAGAGATTTCAAGAAATGGCGGATCTATTCACTCTATCAATAACCGAGCCAGATCTGGTGTATCATAAGGGATTTGCCCTTTCTATTGATTCCTCCGGATTGGATCAAAAACAATTCTTGAATGAGGTATCCAACTCCAGGGATGAATCGAAAAAGAGATCTTTATTGGTTCTACCTCCTATTTTATATGAAGAGAATGAATCTTTTTATCGAAGGATCAGAAAAAAATGGGTCCGGACCTCCTGCGGGAATGATTTGGAAGATCCAAAACCAAAAAGAAAAAGAGTGGTATTTGCTAGCAACAACATAATGGAGGCAGTCAATCAATATAGATTGATCCGAAATCTGATTCAAATCCAATATAGCACCTATGGGTACATAAGGAATGTATTGAATCGATTCTTTTTAATGAATAGATCCGATCGCAACTTCGAATATGGAATTCAAAGGTATCAAATAGGAAATGATACTCTGAATCATAGAACTATAATGAGATACACGATCAACCAACATTTATCAAATTTGAAAAAGAGTCAGAAGAAGTGGTTCGATCTTCTTATTTTGATTTCTCGAACCGAGAGATCCATGAATCGGGATCCTAATAGATACAAATGGTCCAATGGGAGCAAGAATTTCCAGGAACATCTCATTCCTGAGCAGAATAGCCGTTTTCATTTTCAAGTAGTCTTCGACCGATTCCGTAAAGTCTTCGATCGATTCCGTACAGCCTTCGATCGATTACGTGTTAATCTATATTCGATCGATTGGTCTAAGGTTATCGACAAAAAAGATTTGCCTGAGTTACCTTCTCGCCTTTTGTCCAAGTTACTTCCTTTTTTGTCCAAGTCTCTTCTCTTTTTGTATAACTCACTTTCTTTTTTCTTTGTGAGTTTCGGGAAGATCCCCATTCATAGGTCCGAGATCCGCATCTATGAATTGAAAGGTCCGAATGATCAATTCTGCAATCAGTTGTTAGAATCAATAGGTCTTCAAATCGTTCATTTGAAAAAATTGAAACCCTTCTTATTGTTATTGGATGCCCGTGATACTTCCCAAAAATCGAAATTCTTGATCAATGGAGGAAGAATATCACCATTTTTGTTCAATAAGATACCAAAGTGGATGATTGACTCATTCCATACTAGAAAGAATCGCAGGAAATCTTTTGATAACACGGATTCCTATTTCTCAATGATATCTCGCGATCAAGACAATTGGCTGAATCCCGCGAAACCATTTCATAAAAGTTCATTGATATCTTCTTTTTATAAAGCAATTCGATTCTTGAATAATCAACATCACTTCTGCCTCTATTGTAGCAAAAGATTCCCTTTTTATGTGGAAAAGGCCCGTATCAATAATTATGATTTTACATATGGACAATTCCTCAATATCTTGTTCATTCGCAACAAAATCTTTTCTTTGTGCGGCGGTAAAAAAGAACATGCTTTTTTGGAGATAGATACTATTTCACCAATCGAGTCACAGGTATCTAACATATTCATACCTAACGATTTTCCACAAAGTAGTGACGAAAGGTATAACTTGTACAAATCTTTCCATTTTCCAATTCGATCCGATCCATTCGTTCGTGGGGCTATTTACTCGATCGCAGACATTTCTGGAACACCTCTAACAGAGGGACAAATAGTCAATTTTGAAAGAACTTATTGTCAACCTCTTTCAGAGATGAATCCATCTGATTCAGAAGAGATGCATCAGTATCTCAATCTCAATTCAAACATGGGTTTGATTCACACTCCATGTTCTGAGAAAGATTTCCCATCCGAAAAGAGGAAAAAACGGAGTCTTTGTCTAAAAAAAGGGCTTGAGAAAGGGCAGATGTATAGAACCTTTCAACGAGATAGTGCTTTTTCAACTCTCTCAAAAAAATGGAATCTATTCCAAACATATATACCATGGTTCCTTACTTCGACAGGGTACAAATATCTAAATTGGATATTTTTAGATACTATTTCAGACCTATTGTCGATACTAAGCAGCCACAAATTTGTATCCATTTTTCATTATATTATGTATAGGTTGGATAGATCATGGCGAATTATTCAGAGAAAATTGCGTCTTCCACAATGGAATCTGATAAGTGAGATTTCGAGTAAGTTTTCACATAATCTTCTTCTGTCCGAAGAATTTAGTCATCGAAATAATGAGTCACCATTGATATCGACACATCTGAGATCGCCAAATGTTCTGGAGTTCTTCTATTCAATCCTTTTCCTTTTTCTTGTTGCTGGATATCTCGTTCGTACACATCTTCTCTTTTTTTCTCGAGCCTACAGTGAGTTACAGACAGAGTTCGAAAAGGTCAAATCTTTGATGATTCCATCATACATGATTGAGTTGCGAAAACTTCTGGATAGGTATCCTACATCTGAACTGAATTCTTTCTGGTTAAAGAATCCCTTTCTAGTTGTTCTGGAACAATTAGGAGATTCTCTAAAAGGAAGACGGCCTTTTGCTTTTGGCGGCAATCGGAATCTCATCGATCTCATCAGTATCATACTAAATCCCATCAATCTCATCAGTATCATACCAAATCCCATCAATCGAATCGCTTTTTCGATAAATACGAGACATCTAAGTCATACAAGTAAAGCGATCTATTCCTTGATAAGAAAAAGAAAAAACGTGAATGGTGATTTTTTTGATGATAAAGATGATAAAGTCGAATCCTGGGTCTCGAATAACGATGAGATTGAGGATACAGAAAGAGAATTCTTGGTTCAGTTCTCCACCTTAACGACAGAAAAAAGGATTCATCAAACTCTATTGAGTCTGATTCATAGTGATCATTTATCTCATAGTGATCATTTATCAAAGAATGACTCTGGTTATCAAATGATTGAACAACCGGGAGCAATTTACTTACGATACTTAGTTGACATTCATAATAAGTATCTAATGAATTATGAGTTCAATACATCCTCTTTAGCAGAAAGACGGATATTCCTTGCTCATTATCAGACAATCGCTTATTCACAAACCTCGTGTGGGGCTAATAGTTTTCATTTCCCATCTCATGGAAAAAGCTTTTCGCTCCGCTTAGACCTATCCCCCCCTAGGGGTATTTTAGTGATAGGTTCTATAGGAACTGGACGATCCTATTGGGTCAAATACCTAGCGACAAATTCCTATGTTCCTTTCATTACAGTATTTCTGAACAGGTTCGTGAAGAACAAGCTTATTCCGTTTGATTTTGATGATAGTGACGATAGTGATGATAGTGACGATCGTGACGATAGTGACGATAGTGACGATATTGATGTTGATGATAGTGACGATATTGAGATTGATGATAGTGACGACCGTGACCTTGATACGATCGATATCGTCACTAGGATGAATGGGCTAACTATGGATATGATGCCGCCGGACCTAGACCTACTTTATATCCCCCTTCAATTCGACTTAGCACAAGCAATGTCTCCTTGTATAATATGGATTCCAGGCATTCATGATCTGGCTGTGAATGAGTTTTATTACTTATCCCTCGGTCTATTAGTGAACTATCTCTCCAGGGATCGTGAAAGATGTTCCACTAGAAATATTCTTGTTATTGCTTCGACTCATATTCCCCAAAAAGTGGATCCCGCTCTAATAGCTCCGAATAAATTCAATACATGCATTAAGATACGAAGGCTTCTTCTTCCACAACAACGAAAGCACTTTTTCACTCTTTCATATACTAGGGGATTTCACTTGGAAAAGAAGATGTTCCATACTAATGGATTCGGGTCCATAACTATGGGTTCCAATGTACGAGATCTTGTAGCACTTACCAATGAGGCCCTATCGATTAGTATTATACAAAAGAAATCCATTATAGACACTAATATAATTAGATTCGCTCTTCATAGACAAACTTGGGATTTGCGATCCCGGGTAAGACCGGTTCGGGATCATGGGATCCTTTTATATCAGGTAGGAAGGGCTGTTTCACAAAATGTACTTCTAAGTAATTGCTCCATAGATCCTATATCTATCTATATGAAGATGAAGAAGAAATCATGTGAAGGGGATTCTGATTTGTACAAATGGTACTTCGAACTTGGAACGAGCATGAAGAAATTAACGATACTTCTTTATCTTTTGAGTTGTTCTGCCGGATCGGTCGCTCAAGACCTTTGGTCTCTACCCGGACCTGATGAAAAAAATGGGATCAATTCTTATGAACTCGTTGAGAATGATTCGGATCTAGTTCACGGCCTATTAGAAATAGAAGGCGCTCTGGTGGGATCCTCGCGGACAGAAAAAGATTGCAGCCAGTTTGATAATGATCGAGTGACATTGCTTCTTCGGCCCGAACCAAGGAATCCCTTAAATATGATGCAAAATGGATCTCGTTCTATCGTTGATCAGAGATTTATCTATGACGAATCGGAGTTTGAAGAGGGGGGAGGAGTCCTCGACCCGAGAAAGGAAGAAAGGGAAGGAGTCCTCGACCGGAGTAAGGAGGATTTTTTCAATCAAATAGTTTGGGCTCCTAGAATATGGCGCCCTGGGGACTTTCTATTTGATTGTATCGAAAGGCACGATGATTTGGGATTTCCCTATTGGGCCAGGTCATTTGGGTACGAAGGGATCCTTTTTGATTATGATGAATGGGGTGAGCCTCGAAGAAAGATTCCAGAGCTTGAAGAGCTTGAAGCGCTTCTAGAGCTTCCAGAGATTCAAGACCATCCAGAGCTTAAAGAGCTTCTAGAGCTTCGAGATCTTCTAGAGTTTGAAAGGCTTCAAG